GGTTCTAAACCATCTCTGGCGATGAATCAACAATTCGAAGTGCTTTTCTTGCGTATTCTTGATGAACCAGCGTTTATATATAGATGTAGGAGGATTTGTTTGGGAAGCAATAAGCCCCTTTGACATCTCTTCATCTGCAAAGAATTCTCGACGTGAAAACACAGAGACAGAGGGCTGATCTTTGAATAGGGAAAAGAATGGATCCGCAGGGTCCCAAATGAATTGGCTTGTTCGAAAAAAGCCTTGTTCTTTGGAAGATCTATCTCGTGTCTGGTACTGCATGGTTCCACTCTGCAAGAACTCCGAATCATTCTCTTGAAGCTCATCCTCTTTATGATAAATGATCCATTTGCCCCGAAATGACCCAGTCCAATAGGGAAATCCCAATTCAGTGGGCCTTTCGATACAATCAAATAGATTGCCACAAGGGCGCCATATTCTAGGAGCCCAAACTATGTGATTGAATAAATCCTCCTCTATCTGTTGCGGATCGAGAGCCCCTTCCCCTTCTTCAAACTCCGATTCGTATTTTTCATATAGAAATCTCTGATCAACGATAGAACAAGATCCATTTTGCATCATATCTAACTGATTCCTTGGTTCGGACCGAAGAAGTAATGTAACTCGATTATTATAAAACTGACTGCAATATTTTTCTGTCCGTGAGGATCCCGCCAGAGCCAGAGCGCCTTCTACTTCTAATAGTAATAATAGTAATAGGCCATGAACTAGATCAGAATCATTCTCAACGAATCCATAAGAAGTGATCCAATTTTTTTCATCGTGTCTGGATGAAGACCAAAGATCTTGAGCGACCGATCCGGCAGAACAACTCAAAAGATAAAGAAGTATCGTTAATTTCTTCATGCTCGTTCCAAGTTCGAAGTACCATTTGTACAAATAAGAATCCCCTCCCTTACATGATTTCTTCTTCATATAGATAGATATAGGATCTATGGGGCAATTACTTAGAAGTACATTTTGTGTAACAGCCCTTCCTATCTGATAGAAAAGGATCCCATGATCCTGAACCGATCTTATCTGGGATCGAAAATCCCAAGTTTTTCTATGAAGAGCTGATCTAATTGTATTAGTTTCTATAATGGATTTCTTCTGTGTAATACTAATTGATAGGGCCTCATTGATAAGTGCTACAAGATCTCGCGCATTGGAATCCATGGTTATGGACCCGAATCCGTTAGTATGGAACATCTTCTTTTCCAAGTGAAATCCCCTAGTATATGAAAGAATGAAAAAGTGCTTTCGTTGTTGTGGAAGAAGAAGCCTTCGTATCTTAATGCATGTATTTAATTTATTCGGAGCTATTAGAGCGGGATCCACTTTTTGGGGAATATGAGTCGAAGCAATAACAAGAATCTTTCCAGTGGAACATCTTTCACAATCCCTGGAGAGATAGTTCTCTAATAGACCGAGGGATAAGTAATTCGACTCATTCACATGCAGATCATGAATGTTTGGAATCCATATTATGCAAGGAGACATTGCTTTTGCTAATTCGAATTGAAGGGTGATATCAAATCGGTCTATTTTCGGCGTCATATACATAGTTAGCACATTCGTCATAGTTAGCAGCTCCGTATCAATATCAAGGTCATCATCAATATCGTCACTATCATCAATATTGATATCGTCACTATCATCAATATCGTCACTATCATCAATATCGATATCATCAATAAGATAACCTTTAGGTTTGTCATCCAGGAACTTGTTCGGAAATACCGTAATGAAAGGAACATAGGAGTTTGTCGCTAGGTATTTGACCAAACAGGATCGTCCAGTTCCTATAGAACCTATCACTAAAATACCTCTAGAAGGGGATAGGGCTAAGCGGAGCGAAAAGGGTTTTCCATGAGGAGATGGGGAATGAAAACTATTAGCCCCACACGAGGTTTGTGAATAAGTGATTGTCTGATAATGAGCAAGGAATATCCGTCTTTCTCCTAAACAGGATCTATTGAACTCATAATTCATTAGATCCTTTTGATGAATGTCAACTAAGTATCGTAAGGAAATTGATCCCGGTTGTTCAATCATTTGATAACCAGAGTCATTCTTTGAGAAATGATCACTATGAGTCAGACTCAATAGAATTTGATCAATCCTTTTTTCTGTCGTTAAGGTGGAGAACTGAACCAAGAATTCTCTTTCTTCATCATCAATCGAATCACTGTTCGCGACCCAGAATTCTATTTTCTCATCAATCCAATCACCGTTCACGTTTTTTCTTTTTCTTATCAATGAATAGATCTCTTTACTTGTACGACTTAGATGTCTCGTATTTCTCGAAAAAATGATTCGATTGATGGGATTTGGTATGATACTTACAAGATCGATGAGATTGATCTTCCAATATTTCTTCTTAGAACGTATTGATTTGACCCCATAAGCGGGACCACCACCCAATAGCATGTTGCCACCAGAAGCAGAACCCCGTATTTCTTCCAGAGAATCTCCTAATTGTTCCAGAACAACTAGA